GGGGCAGGAGATTCAATTAACCGAGATTCAGAAGCGGAAATTTCACCTCTCCCATCAATAGGTTTAGCCAGAGCATTTATAACACGACCCAAATAAGCCTCGCTCACGGGTATCTGAGCAATCCTTCCTGTTGCTTTTACAGAACTTCCCTCTTGTATCATCAAACCATCACCCATTAATACAACGCCGACATTATTTGATTCCAAATTGAGAGCAATGCCTATTGTACCCTCTTCAAATTCTACTAATTCACCTGCCATTACTTCATCAAGACCATGAATACGAGCAATGCCGTCGCCTACTTGAAGTACGGTACCGGTATTCACAACCTTTACTTCTCTATTATATTGTTCAATACGTTCACGGATAATATTACTAATTTCGTCAGCTCGAAGAGTTACCATTAGTGTCTCTTTTTTCTTTTTCGGAAACAAAGGGAAAAATAATGCCTAAACTCTAAACTAAAGTAAAAGTAGAAGGGCTAATCAGTTATTTCTTCCATGGCCCCGAGGATTCCAATATTAGCACTGATGGTACGGAAATGTAACTCGCTATTCAAACAACTATTCAGAGTTCCTAGAGCTCCCTGTAAGGCTTGTTGGAAAACTTGTTGTCGGACCTGATTAATCGCTCTTTGTTGTTCAAAATGAAGGGTTTCATTTTTGTAATTTTCTAATTGTTCCAAACTATAAGAAGTAGCATTAATCAAATTGACTTTTTCTCGTTCTATTTCAGAGTATCCATTCATTCGATACTCATCTGCTCCCATTTCCACTTTTCGTAAACGAGCCCGGGCTCTTTCGAGCTGCTCAACGGCTCCTCTACGTAATTCTTCCGAATTTCGAATAGTACTCAAAATCCTCTGTTTTCGATTATCTAATAAATCATTTAATGAAAGTAGATTTACCATTAACCATTAATTTCACAACTTCCATGATCTCTTCCCGAACCAAACATGAATCTTTCGATTCATTTGGCTCTCACGCTCCATTTTTTTTTTATTTTATGGGCATTCTCCCATATCTTTTTTTTTAATGTAATGAGCCTATCCTCTCTATTTCTGTTTGTATTCAAACATATCAAAACCGATACAAGACCAGAATATTAAGAGGACTCTTCCGACCAGACAAAAAATCTATAATTGTCAGCAAAGTTGTTTCTTTATTTAATTGAAAATTTATATTTATATATATTTTTATATTTTTATATATTTTTTTTTCGTTTTATTTCCTTTTTTTATTCAAATCCAAAAATTCCTCTTTTTTATACATAGGTCGTCGATTCGGCATTGGATAAAAAAAGGCAAGGTGTCCTTTATTTATTCTACTTTATTTATTCTAGTAAATGGTTCAAATCATTTTATCGATATGAGTGTTCTATATCAGAAAAATTACCAACTATTTTTTTTTTACCATTTCGGTACTAACGTAGTGGTAGAAAGAGTACCATGTTGTGCCCGGACTTCAAACAGTTTAGCTTTAACCATGTTAATGGTCTCACATTATTGGTTGATAGAGAATCAAAGTTGACTTACCAATGAATAACGAAATGCTATGGTTCTTACATATGATTTATGAATTTATTCAGAAGGAATTCGTCGAGATTGTGCACTTTTTTTTCCTACTTTGTTTTTCCTATTTTATTTATCCTAGAAATATATATACTATATAAAATATAAAAAATATAAATATAAAATATAATATAATATAATAATATAATTAAAATTAAATAAAATTAAATATAATTATAATATAATAATATAATAATAATATAATATAATTAATATAAAATTATAATTAATATAATTAAATAAAATAATAATTAAATAAAATAATAATAAAAAAAATAAATAATAAATAAAAAATAAAGTGCAGTCGGTTAGATCCAACCTATTCTTGAAATATACAACTCGCACACACTCCCTTTCCAAAAAAAATCAATACACCAAGCACTACACTTAGATTTATTGGATTTGTTGCTAAAATATCGGTATTAAACCCGAAACTCCCGGCGGATGGCCAGTGGCCTAAGGAAACGAAAGAATCGGTTAAATTTTTCATATGCTCTCCTCTTATAGATAGGACTAACAAAGAACAGAGTTCTTTTTGTATCACTTGGCTCGCCCTTTTTTTGATCGATTTCTTTTTCTTAATTTCCCATTTTTTTATGGGAGTAGATTAAATCTATTTATTGAATTTGAGAATTCAAAAATTTCTTATCTTTTTTGAAGTTTCCGATAAGATACTTATTAAGTTAGGTCCTAGGTCTCGTATCAATTGCAAAATAGCTCCTTTGTTCAAACACTTCCTAAAAGAAAAGTCAAAATTCCATCGTACTAAACGAAGGACGGGAAGGAAGAAAGCGAGCGAATCCACTAATTCCTCATCCTCAAATCAGTCCTTCCCGGGGTATTGTCGCAACAAATACATAATTGTAGGAGTAAATGATATAATTCACAGAAGCAAACGGCAACGAGTTAATATAAAATAAGAAAAAAAGTACGTAACGCACTTTTTTACATTTTCATTCTAGATTCTAGGATGAAATTAAACAAAAGGATTTGCGAATAAAAGCGCTAATGCCACGACCAGTCCATAAATTGTTAAAGCTTCCATAAAAGCTAGACTAAGCAATAAAGTACCTCGTATTTTTCCTTCTGCTTCTGGTTGTCTCGCAATACCTTCTACGGCTTGGCCTGCAGCAGTACCTTGACCAACTCCAGGTCCAATAGAAGCAAGCCCTACGGCCAATCCAGCAGCAATAACGGAAGCGGCAGAAATCAGTGGATTCATGATGATAGGTTCCTCGCACCAAAAAAAAAATGGTTAATGATACAATCAACCAATGAATTATTACTTATTTGATCACTAAAATATATCGAGTCGAAGTAACTAAAACTTCGAATAAAAATAATAAATAATATAGATAGGGGTAACCCCTATATAACTAGTATATATCTAATATCACATATACATTTGTTTCTTTCATAACGTAAACCGCGCGCATTTTCTATTGAATCGGATTTTCTAGAATAATTCTTCGAAAGATATACATACAGGGGCTGTGGCTGGACTTATAGACATTACATATATCTAGTGTGACCCCCCTAACACATCCACCATTTCGTAATATCGTCTATCTTTCCTCCTACAACTCTAGTCGTATATACATATGTATTTCTATCTATTATGTTCCCCAACCAAGAACCAAATAGATTTTCCTGAACCATGCATTGCCTCAATTGGGATAAGCTTAAAAAAAAAGAAGACTATTTCGAAAACTAATCAATGATGACCCTCCATGGATTCCCCTATATAAGCCGCGGCTAAAGTTGCAAAAATAAGAGCTTGAATACCGCTTGTAAATAATCCAAGAAACATGACAGGTATAGGAACTACTGAAGGTACTAAAGAAACAAGAACAACAACTACTAATTCATCAGCCAATATATTCCCGAAAAGTCGAAAACTAAGAGATAAAGGTTTTGTGAAATCTTCTAGGATGTTAATTGGTAAAAGTATTGGAGTTGGTTGAATGTATTTTCCGAAATAACCCAATCCTTTTTTGGTAAGACCCGCATAAAAATATGCCACTGACGTGGGTAAAGCTAAAGCAACAGTAGTATTTATATCATTCGTGGGGGCGGCCAACTCCCCATGAGGTAACTGTATGATTTTCCAAGGTAAAAGGGCCCCCGACCAATTAGAAACAAAAATAAATAGGAACATGGTTCCAATAAAGGGAACCCAAGGACCATATTCTTCTCCAATCTGAGTTTTGCTCAAGTCTCGAATAAATTCAAGGACATATTCGAAGAAATTCTGACCGTCGGTCGGAATGGTTTGTGGATTCCGAACAGCTATGATGACTGAACCTAATAAGATAGCAATTACGACCCAAGAAGTGATAAGTACTTGGGCATGAATTTGTAAACCTCCTATTTGCCAATATAAATGTTGGCCTACTTCTACACCTGATATATCGTATAACCCTTTGAGTGTTTTAATGGAACATGGTATAACATTCATATTGTCCTCTGACAGAAATCGAACTTCAAAAAAAGAATTATTTTGATTCAACCATCTCTTTCTCAACTTATCTACTTTCATCATTAATCATATATTTAGAATACCAAGAAATCACAATCATATATTTAGAATACCAAGAAATCACATAAGATGATATCAATATCCCATTTTATCTCTTTTTAAAAATTCAAGACAAGAATAGTAACCGATCCAAGAAATCAAAATAATTAACTAATTATATAGCTAGAACGACCCTCACAAATTGCGGATACTAATTTGTTAAGAATCAATCGGATTGAAGCTATAGCGTCATCGTTGGCTGGAATCGAAATATCTGCGAGATCTGGATCACAATTTGTATCGATTAAACAAATTGTTGGAATTCCCAAAATGACACATTCTCGAAGAGCCGTATATTCTTCTTGCTGATCAACGATGATTACAATATCGGGCAACCCAGTCATATATTTGATCCCACCCAGATATGTTTGCAAAGTCGATAATTTTCTCTTCAACATTGCTGCATCTCTTTTAGGGAGACGGTTGAGTTTCCCCATCTTTTGTTCTGCTCTTAAGTCTCTGAACTTATGAAGTCTCGTTTCCGTAGTGGACCAATTCGTTGACATACCACCGAGCCATTTTTTATTAACATAATGACATCGAGCCCTTATTGCAGCTGATGCTACTAAATCCGCTGCTTTATTTTTGGTACCAACGATTAAAAAGTTTTTTCCTCGGCTTGCTGCATCAAAAACTAAATCACAGGCTTCTGATAAAAAACGAGCAGTTCTAGTAAGATTTGTAATATGAATACCTTTACGCTTTGCAGAAATGTAAGGGGCCATTCTAGGATTCCATTTCTTAGTACCATGACCAAAATGAACTCCAGCCTCCATCATCTCTTCCAAATGGATGTTCCAATATCTTCTTGTCATTTTTCCCACGCTTTTTTAACAAATTTTAACAAATAAATAATTGTTCCTACGGAACCTTCTACCGGGATTGACCGTTGATACACAGCCCAAACCGTTCCTTTTTTTTTTACTTAAATTTTTTTATTTATTACCAAATCAATAACTAGAAAGTAAAAAGAAGAAATCTCACCTTAGGAATTATGAAATCGCGTAAATGATTTTTCTGGTGTGTCATGGAAATTGTTTGGGGCGCAAGAACAAAAAAATTCTCTATGGTGTAACAAAATATCTCTCATTTCCAACTCGAATAGATTTTTCTTTTTGATTTCCAAATGAATGTTTTTGTCTTGCCTTGAGCGGTGCACTAATTTTTTGAATCCGGTACCGACAGGGATAATCCCCCCCAGAACAACATTTTCTTTCAGACCCTTCAACCAATCAATACGACCCCGTAGAGCAGCTTTTGCTAAAACTCTAGCAGTTTCTTGAAAACTTGCTTCGGATATGAAACTTTGAGTATTCAGAGATGCCCTCGTTATTCCCAATAAAATTGCCCGATAACAGATCGCTTCGTCTAAAGCACGCCCTGCTCGTTCCGCCCGCAACAATCCGATTAATTCTCCAGGCAAAAAAACATTAGACATTCCATCTTCTGAAACCAACACTTTTGATGTTACTTGCCGTACAATAATCTCTATATGTCTATTATGGATCTGTACCCCCTGGGATCGATAAACCTTTTGGATCTTATTAACCAAAGAGATACGACTTTGGGCTATGGTTAGCTCAGCTCCAATTAAGAATCCCCAAGGAATTCCGAGAATTCTTGGTATACGCTCGTTCCAACCTTCAACTCTTCTTTCAAGGTTCATCGATATTGAACCAATCGAACGCACTTCTAAGATTTGTTCCACTTTTGGAAGGCCTTGCGTTATGTCACCAGATCGGGATTTTTCATATATAAATGTAACTAATGTATCTCCTTCAGAAAGGGTTTCTCCATAATGTCCGTGAACAGTCGCTCCTGGAGTAGCCAAATAGGGCTTAGCTGATCTTATAACTAAGGAGTCAACGTGAACAATGAAAATTTGACCAGATTTTTTTATGTGTGGTCCATATTTAACTAGACATATATTTTCACAAATAAATTGTCCAATGCTAATTATTGTGGATGTCTCTTCACAATAATTGTGATGTAGAAAGCACCAATTCAAATGGAATGAATTCAAAACGATGTTATTGCACGGGCCGGGATTATAAATCCCCCTATTTTCATCTATTAAACAGTATTTAAGTACTTCAAGTACTTGGAAAGTCTGTTTAAAATTATCAAGTATCCAATATTTGTTTAACAAGATCTGATTATGAGTTATTAAATGGTAAGATGAATAAAAGTTCACTATTTTAGGTACAATAGTACCTAAGGGACCCAACAAATCCCTAATTGGAGTTATGGGATTCAATTCTTTTGCCACATTGTTATATTTTGAACTGTTGAATGGACATGGACCAACTCGAGAACAATTGAATGATGACAAAATTATCAAAGATTGGCATTCCTTATTTCGATTCAACAACGTATCAATAGTTCCTTGATGCTGGGTAACTAATGGAATCTTCGCTTTGGAATAAAAAGGATTGATATTGGTGCGATCTAATCCATTATCGGGAATCAATCCTGAACCCGCCGTATCATACCTTTTTCCGGCATATGAAATAGTAGACTTGACTAACTCAATTCTTATGAAATCGCGAATCAGACCATTTGCCCTTACCTCAACAAAGGAAGCACGAACCTCTTCTATAGAACCTTTTTTTTCTTGGTCCCAATTCAATACTAAGCAAGTCCGAACTAATTGAATACTTGTGTGATAAATTCCGCGAATTGACTTTCCATTTCCATAAAGGATATAATTGACAACTTTAAGTTCGACATTATCTTTTTCCTGCAAGAGATCTTGAGGGAAAAGTTTTGCTAAATTTATCCCATCAGCTATTTCATATGTGACTACGGGCCGAACCAAAACAAAATACTTTTTTTGGGTGGGTGTTATCCGTTGGACATAGATCCAATTTTTCCATTTTTTTTTTGATTCCTTAAAATTTTTTTTTTCCGTTCCCGGTGGTATCAAAATGCCGCTGTGTCTGGATATCTTATCTGTCTCCCCGGGAAAATGAATATCTCCAGAAAATATTTTCAGTTCAATACTTTTTTTTTTTCTCTCCACCCGGACTAATCCACCTACTCGGCTTCTTGTATTTGTATTTAAAGCGAGTTGTGTATCTACTCCAATAATACTATTGTTCCGGACCATTATGGACGAAGATCCGGGTAAGATATGCACCTCTTCGGGAATAAAAAAAAACCGATCCACTTTCATTTGGTATTTCGGACTAAATTCTTTTGCTCCTCGATACTCAATCAAATCTTCTTTTTTTACGATTGAATCCACCTCTACGACCCCATATTTAGTAATTCCCGAACTCTTTCTTCTGTATCGCGGATCATCAAAATAAGCAAGAATACTATTTCTACGTAAAATACCATTTATGGGTATTTCAATCGAAATACCAAAAGAGGGTATTAGTTCTTTCTCTCGTTCTTGATCATATTGTAATGGGATGAGAAATCTATTTCTTCGCCTTTTCGCCAAGAAATCATAATTCTCTTGGAGAATCGAAGGATATATGAAATTCCAATGCCCATTGGATAGGATTCGATCAAGTCTTGAATAGTCAAGAATTTCCCTATCTTTTTTACCAGAAGGATCCAACAATTTATGTCTTACTCGATCATTAGTGATTAATCGGTCAGAGATATATCTTTCGTCGACAGAAAAAGAATGAGCATTCATTTGATCTTGATCCTTGTGGAGCGAAAAAGACACTATACTAGATCTGCACGGACCCCCTGCTAATATCCATAAATGACTTGTTTTTGGTAATAGATGAACATTACTATATGTATATTCAGGTGCATGGTAGACATCGGTACTCCAGTGCATTTCTCCCTCTGATTCAGAATAAATATGTTTTCGAACCCTCTCTTTAAAATGAAAAGTGGACGTTCCGGCACGAATCTCAGCAATCACTTGTTCAGATTCTACATATTGATCATTTTGAACTAAAATCAAACTTTTTGGTGGAATATTCACACTATGTAGAATATCCCGACTCTCAATAGTTACATACAAGTCTATAGAACATAGAAAAGCAGGATGCCCATGACGAGTACGTGTGGGATGAACCAAATACTCATTGAACTTTATTTTTCCATTAGAAGGAGCTCGTACATGTTCGGCAGTACCACCTGTGAATACTCCACCCGTATGAAAAGTTCTTAATGTTAGTTGAGTCCCTGGTTCCCCAATCGATTGACCCGCAATAATACCTACGGCTTCCCCCAATTCGACCAAGTCACCGTGAGTGGGGCTTCTGCCATAACATAATTGACAGATCCAAGACGTATTCCTGCAAGTAAAGGGGGTTCTAATATATATTGGCTGTGCTCGAAAGGTTATGAATCGATTGGCAAGTCCAATCCCAATATCTTGATTTCGAGTGGCAATGCATCGTATCCCCATATATATATCGTCTGCTAATACACGACCAATTAGGGTTTGGGCAAAAATTTTTTCTGTCATCCCGTTTCGAGGACTCACGGAAATACCTCGGATAGTACCACAATCTGTTCTACGTACAATAATGTGTTGAACTACTTCAACAAGTCTACGCGTGAGGTATCCAGCATCTGATGTTCGTACAGCAGTATCCACGACTCCTTTTCGAGCTCCGTAGCAGGAAATTATATATTCTGTCAAAGAAAGTCCTTCGCGTAAATTGCTTTGAATGGGTAAATCGATCATTTGTCCTTGGGGATCCGACATTAATCCTCTCATACCTACTAATTGGTGTACCTGAGATGCATTTCCTCGAGCTCCCGAAAAGGACATTAGATGGACTGGATTAGATGGATCAGTCATCCGAAAATTCGGATTCATTTCTTGTCTCAAATATTCACTTGTGGCATACCATATTTCAATGGATTGGCGTAATTTTTCTACCGCGTGTACATTCCCATAATGGTGGTGTTTCTCCAAAATAAAACTTTGTTGTTCAGCATCTTGGACTAACCATCCCTTAGAAGGTATTGTTAAAAGATCATCAATCCCTAATGAAATAGACGTAGCAGTGGCTTGCTGGAAACCCAAAGTCTTCACTTGATCCAGGATATGCGATGTATATGCCATTCCGAAATGATCTATTAATCTGCTAATAAGTCGTTTCATAGCAGTTCCATCTATCACTTTATTGTGAAAGACCAGATCGGCCCGTTCTGCCATAAGTACCTCCATATTCCGATGAGTAGGATTCGACAATGGGCCTGAGTCAGTGATTCGAAAACTTCCTTTCCTCAATCTTGATTCACATAGAAATTCAAAAATTCTGATAATACCAGTGAAATTGGATAGACCCGACTTCCAAAGGGCACGGGTATCATCTAATAGAATTTCTTAGTTTAGATAGCGTATGAGTAGGCCCGACAAAACCCCTGTACGGCTTCTTCTATTTCTCGATAAAAAGAAACATGACCAACAGTGGTTCGAATGTATATACAACGGATTTCTTTTTTCACACTTCCTACTATTAGATAGTGCCCATAAATCTCATGATAAGTACCCAAAGATTCATATTGAACTTCGATGGGAACTTCTCTTGAGCCAATGACACGTTGATCTAGCCGCCACCGGAGCCAAAAAGGACTATCTAAATTGATTCGTTTCTGCCGATAAGCTCCAAGTGCATCATAAGAACTACAAAAATACGGTTCTTTCTCCTTCGTATACTTATAGTTATTATTGTCAACTGTTTTATTTTGGTAGTTTCCGCAATTATATGGATTATACCTATTTTCGCAAATACCCCGCCGATTCCCCATCGTTAATACATAGAGTCCGATAAGCATATCTTGAGTTGGTACAGAAATGGGATCTCCGATAGCTGGAGACAAGAGATTCATATGAGAAAACATAAGTAAACGGGCCTCCGCTTGAGCTT